GGAAATAGAAAGAGATTCTTTAACCAGAAAGAATTCGGTTCAGACGTAGGATACTTATCTAGAAGTTTTCGCAACTCAATCTCAATCATTGATGAGGGAATCATCAAAGATTTGACCTTTTCGAACTCTGTCTGTAACTCACTAAAGGTCTGGGAAACAAAGAAAAGATGTATAAGAACGAGATATCCAGCAACAAGAACAAGGAAAAGGATTGAATAGAGGAATTCCCAAACATTTGGTGATCTCAGATGTGTCGATATCAACGACGACTTATTCTTTTTATTTCGATGAATCATTTCTTTGGACAGAAGATTATGTAACCATTTACTCGAGATCTCACTTCTGAGAAAAAATTGCATCTTCCACAATTTTGTCTGAAGAATTCGCCACGATATACCCATAATATCATGAAAAATGGATACACTGCTACTTAGTATTGACAATAGGTCTGAAAAAGTATCTAAAAATATCGAATTTAGATATTTGTACCCTGTCGAAGTAAAGAAGCTTGGCATATATGTTTGGAATAGATTCCATTTTTTTGAGAGAATTGAAAAAGCACTATCTCGTTGAAAGGTTGTATACATCCGCCCTTTCTGAACCCCAACGCATTTCTTTAGACAAAGACTCTGTTTTTTCCTTTTTTCGGATGGGAAATCTTTCTCAGAACATGGAATGTGAATCAAACCTATATTTGAATTGAAATTGGGACACTCATGAAGGTTCTTTCCTTCTGAATCAGATAGATTCATATCTGAAAGAGGTTGACAATAAGTTCTTTCAAAATTGACAATTTGTCCCTCTGTTAGAGGGTTTCCAGAAGTGTCTACGATCGAATAAATAGCTCTACGAACGAATGGATCGGGTCGACTTAGAAAATGAAAAGATTTGTCCAAGTTATACCTTTCGTCACCACTTTGTGGAAAATCGTTAGGTATGAATATGTTAGATACTTGTGACTCGATTGGTGAAATAGTAGTTCTCCCCCCAAAAACATGTTTTTTTTTACCAACGCACAAAGAAAATCTTTTCTTGCGAAGGAACAAGATATTGAGAAATTGCCCATATAGAAAATATGAATTATTATTACGAGCCTTTTCCACAGAAAAAGGGAATCTTTTGTTACAATAGAAGCAGAAGTGATGCGGATTATTCAAGAATCGAAGTCGATTTGCTTTATAAAAAGAGGATATCAATGAACTTCTGTGAAATGGTTTCCCGGGATTCAGCCAATTGTCTTGATCGTAGAATATCATTGAGAAATAGGAATCTTTGTTATCAAAGGATTTCCTGCGATTAGTTCTAGTATGGAATGAGTCAATCATCCGCTTTGGTATCTTATTGAACAAAAATGGTGATATTGTTCCTCCATTGATCAAGAATTTCGAAGTACCATCATCAGCCAGTAAGAAGGGGTTCAATTTTTTCAAATGAACAATTTGAAAACCTATCGATTCTAACAACTGATTGCAGAGTTTATCATTCGGACCTTTCAATTCATAGATGTTGATTTCGGACCTATGAATGGGGGTATTCCCAAAACTTACACAGGAAAAAGGAAAAGAAAGTGAATTAGACAAAAAGAAAAGCAACTTGGCCAAAAAATGAAGTGACTTGCCCAAAAAACGAAGTGACTGGGAGAAAAGGAAAAAGAAACGAAGTGACCTGGACCACTTGGGCAAAAAGAAAGTAAGCAACTTATACACATCTTTTTCGAATTTCTTGCAAACCTCAGAATAATTCATCAAAAATTGATTAATACGAATACGTGTATAAATACGTAATTGATCAAACATTACTTGAAAACGGCTCTTTTGCACTTGAAAATGCACTTGAAAACAGCTTTTCTGCTCAGAAAGGAAATGTTCCAAATGTTCCTGGCAATTCTTGCTCCCATTGGACCATTTGTATATATATGCATAATCTTGTTTGATCATATATTTCATTAGAGTTCTATGACTGAGAGTATCCTTTCCTTTTTGATCCCTTTGAATTCCATATTCGAAGTTGCGATCGGATCTATTCATTAAAAAGAATCGATTCAATACACTTCTTATGTACCTATTATATTGGATTTGAATCAGATTTCGGATCAATCTATATTGATTGACTGCTTCCATTATGTTATTGCTAGCAAATACCACCATTTTTTGCTTTAGATCTCCCAAACCATTCCCGCAGGAGATCCAGACCCGTTTTTGTCTGATCCTTCGAAAAAAATATTCATTCTCCTCATAACGAAAAAGAACAGGAGACAGAACCAATAAAGATTTCTTTTTCGATTCAGCCCTGGTGTTGAATACCTCATTCAAGAATTTTTTTTGATCCAATCCGTACGAATCAATAGAAAAAGAAAATCCCTTATGATACACCAGATCCGGCTCGGTTATTGATAGAGTAAATAGATCTGCCATTTCTTGCAATCTCTCTTCTGATTCAAAATCATGGTGTAACGCGTATCCTCCCCTGTTCCGTTCATGGAATCGGTGAAAGAAATCAAAAAATGGATTTTTGTTAAAGAATGAAATCTTATTGGAACTGTCCAGATCCGGGTCATCCTTCGGAACCATATCACATCCCGGATCTAATGAAATAGAATGAATTGAGATAGTATTTTGTAAATACGTAATGATTTTGAATAAATGAATCATTTCTTTATTTTCTGATCGCCGGACAAAAGAAAGATGTTTCTTCAACAATTTCTGCTCTCTAGTGGACCTCTCAGTAGGATTCGAACCCAGATGAAGTTCTGACCATCTATCAGAGAAAAAAGAACGAACGGATCTTGTAGCATTCCCAAGAAATTCTTCCATTTCTTCCGGAAACAGATGATTAATCATCGGTTTCTCGCGTTCCGTGAATAGCTGGGACATTGAGGAATATCCAGAAAGGTTTTTCGGGAATCGGTCTGATTCTATCTCTTTTCGTTCCGTTTGAAGAAAGGAAGGATCCCAGGGAATCGATCTTTCTTCTAGTTGTTGAATCTCTCTTTGATTGATCAATGTGCGATATTCCGAATCCTCATTACTAATGGAATCCAAATGATCTCTGGATTGATCAGAGGATCCTTTCAGTTGGCTAGAATCCGTTACTTGAACGAAACTAGACCTTGTGGAATCATATTGAATATTTGACCATACATTCCGTACCTTGCTAAAAAACCGATCCTTCTTTCCCAACCACACATTGCCTAACCAAAAATACGATTCGGGCGGATTATTCCCCCAACTAGGGAATAAAAGGAAGAGATCTTGGCGGAATTTCCACATATGAAATTGAGTACAATTTTGCAACGAGATAGCCCCCTTGTTTCTCGAGAAGAGATGGGAAACATGCTCATGTTGTTTGAAGAAAATCCCCGCTTCAATTGGTCTTTTTTCACGAAAAGCAGACATAAGATAAGAAATCCAGTCTTTCGCTAATCTTTCCAATAAAATAGGATCAGCCAATTTCCAATCATGGTCCTTGTGGGTCGAATCATCATCCATATAATATACAAAAAGAAACTCCAGAGATTTGCTATCTTTCTCTTTGAATAAGATCTCAATTTCGGCGACGGTTTCATTAGATATCTTACAACTAGAATTCCTCTTTGTTATTGAGAGAACCCCAGTACTCTCTTTCCGATTCAGGAAAGAACTCTCAGAGATCTTTTTTCCTTTTGGAAGATACAGGAGCGAAACAATCAACCTATTGATATTGGAAGACCCAACAGCTTCTTCCAATCGATCATTTCTGGGTCCAGTGGAATTCATAGGTATAGGAAGAAACCCTGTCAAATATAGGTTTTTTCTTTCGACCATATTTCGATTGTTAATACGATATATAAGTACCGCTACTACAAAGAGTATTACTCCCCTGATCGTGAAAGATCGATTGCTTGTTGAACCCTGGAAATTGCGTGAAAGTAGAATACTAAAAATTCGTGGGTCAAAGAGTTTTAGAAAACGTTCTTGGTGGAAAAAAATGTGAATAAAGGATCCCACTGAATTGAATTGGGTCCACGAATCTAAGAAATAGTGAGAATTCTTTATCTCTCTCATTATCTCTCTCAATTCGAAAATACAGAACTTGATTTGTCTTTTTTGCGTCTTGATTTGTCTTTTTTGCATTAGGTTCACCCCCGAGATTTCATCTCATTTTGATTTTGATTCTTCTTTTATGTTATTTTAATTTATTTTATGTTATTTTAATTTGACTTATTTTAATTTGACTTATTTTATGTTATTTTAATTTAAATGATTTTATGTTATTTTAATTTAAATGATTTTATGTTATTTTAATTTAAATGATTTTATGTTATTTTAAATTTTAATTTGACTTATTTTTTATATTGGATTGGCACCGTGGACAGGGGTCCCTGTTAAGCATCCATGGCTGAGTGGTGAAAGCGCCCAACTCATAATTGGCGAAGTCGTAGGTTCAATTCCTACTGGATGCACGCAATCAGGACCTTGGAATCTCATCCATACATAACGAATTGATGTCACATAACACAATTCAGATCCATATCATAACATATCTATCTATATTTTTTTTCATATAT